TCCTCGAATCGCTCGTTGAGAGGTATAAAGGATTAAACCCCTTTAAGTAAGAAATAAAGTTTTTGATCGGGATATGAATCAAACGAGGGATCCCTTAACTATTAAGGGGTCCATAGAACGAATCGCACTTTTACCACTAAACTATACCCGCTACAATGCAATTTACCACTAAACTATACCCGCTACAATTATTGTATATAAATGGACCTTTTGTCGAACTCGAACAAGGGAATCGGTCGTAATGAATAAATAGGATCATAAACATAATTAATAAAACATAATTAAGAAATAGGAGGATTATGAGAATTAGAGTGTTGACATGTTTCGTAAGGGGACCTCCTAACCTAATGAAATTAAGAAAAGGGGGCTAATTTCATTTTTGAAGGTGTTTTGTTTTGACAGATACATCTCGACAAAACTACTTAATCCATAACAAAAAAATGCATTGTGAACATAAAAATGCATTGTGCAAGAATCCGTAGTTCCATTCTTTTTTTTTAGATACGTTACCAGAAAAAAAGAAGGAGTAATAAAAAATGACATTTTGATCTTATATCATTTTGGTTCTATATCATAGGAATCAAAAAGTCTTTTTTTATTTATGTTTGATCATGTTTAAATAACAAGTATTTTTTTTTTCAAATCAAATACATTCAAATAAATCATTGTTATCCAGAATTCATGGGAACAAAAAAAGCCCGGCTAGGTACTGGCCCGGCCGGGCTCTGGCTGTATAAAAAAAAGAAACTAAAAAATGGAATAAATTAGATTATTATTATTATATCTTTTATTTAATATTTATTATTTCATATTTATTTAAACAATTAAATTATTATTTATTATAGATATTCTAGAATATTTTAATAATAATAATATATATTATTATATTATTCAAAAATTTATTATTAAAATAAATATGAAATAATAAATATTAAATAGATAATTCTAAAATATAGAAAAATATATAATAAATAATGAATAGAAATCTATTAGAAATAGAAATCAAATAGAAATATAATAAAAAAGAGAGATAAGATATAAAATAAGATATAAAGAAGGCTTTTTTCGAGCCCTACTTTTTGTTCTTTTTGTTTATGCGATGTAACATAAACATAGTAATTCTATTTTTTTTTTCAATTGGGGAGAGATGGCTGAGTGGACTAAAGCGTCGGATTGCTAATCCGTTGTACGAATTTTTGTACCGAGGGTTCGAATCCCTCTCTTTCCGTTTCCGTTGATGATTTGGTATTTTTTTTCTTTTGAACTTATGGAGCTTCGTTTGTTTGTTTTCCTTGTTTGTTTGATTTTTTTTATTTACTAGTTAAAGATGTAAAATAGATAAAATCCTAAAAATATTTCAAAATCCAGCACAAGCAAGGAAAACACAGAAAACAAAAAATATTTTGATTATTCTTCACGTCCTGGATTACGTCCTGGATCGTTAGATAGGAATCCGAAGATGAAAAGAGAAACAAAGAATATCACTACCGTGTAAACAAATAGTTTTAGAGTAAGCATTACAAAATCTCCAAGATAATTAAAAAAAAGGACAGAGAAAGAGAATAGATTCTCTTATATTACACATTATGTTTCTTTTGATACTAAGTTTCTAAGAAATGAAGTGATTTCGAGGAAATAGAAAAAAAATTCGGAAATTTATTTGTAGTAAGAGTCGAGCCCTTTATCACTATTACCAATATTACTATTACCCAAAATTGTCTTTCATATCCACAATCTAGGTATTGGTGGTGGACTCAATTCTAATAGAATAATAGTATTAGGATTTCTCAATGGAAAAAACGTAAGAATGAGGAAATGATGAGATGGTCCAGATTTTTCTTGTTTATCAAAAAATTTCAATATTTGAATCGGGGATTCACACTGTAAGACTTATCTGATCTTATAAATTGTTAAAATGTTCGAATTTTTGTTTTCGAATAAATTCTGAATTTTTTTAGGACATTATTCAAATTAAAGATCTCATCGAAAACTTACAGCAGCTTGCCAAACAAAAGCTAAGAGAAAAAAGAGTACAGGTATTACTGGCATAATATCTACAATTGGATTCAAAAAAGCGTAGGCTTCAGGTAATTTCGCCAAGAAAAAACTACTTGAATAAAGGGCAGAGTGAATACAAATACAGACCAAACTAAAGATATTAAGCATAACAAACATTTTGTTCTTTAAGAAAATTAATTGTATTTTTGCTTTTTTTGAATTAGAATTTTTATTTTTATTGTATTTTATTGTATATGTATATATATGTATAATTTTTATTAGAATTTATTAATAATTCTATATTATTTAATAATTTTTTATTATAAAAATAAAAGAATTATATATAATATATTCAAAAAAATAGAATATATATAAATAAAATATATAATAAATAAAATATATAATAATTGAAATAAAATAATTGAAATTATGAAAATATTGAATTAATATTTATTATTTTGATTTTTGAATTCAATATTAATAAATATCAAAAAATAGAATACTAATATTCATATTTATAAAATTTCATTTATATTATTAATAAAAATTTGGTTCTTTATTTAATTTACGATTTATACTATCTATTAATTAGTATTAATATAAATATTTATAATAAATATTATTAATTATAGATATTAATTAATATTAAAAAATTAGTAAAACTAAAAAAAAATGAATCAAATAAGATCAGACCCCTAAAAATCCTTCTTTGATTTGAACTTATCCAGTTCAAAATCTTTTCATTCTAAAATCAAAAATAGAAGAAATCATACTTTCATACAATATCTTAATTGAATTATATGTAATGATCAAGAATTTCAGTTTAATTCCATATCTACGCATATCAAAATCCTAGCAACAATTTATTCTATCGATATTTTTGAACTGGAATTGACGAACAACCAATACCAATAATAGTATTTATTAGTGTCGAATCGAAAATGGGGCGTGGCCAAGCGGTAAGGCAACGGGTTTTGGTCCCGCTATTCGGAGGTTCGAATCCTTCCGTCCCAGAGCATATCCATTCATGATGTATATCATATTTGAATACAAATTGTATATAAGAATAAAGATTACCCTTTCTTTTTTTTAATCATTCATCTCTAATCTAAATCGAGTCGCTTTTGAAGATGTAGATTCAAAAGCGACTCGATTTATTTCTTTTTTTTTTTTGTGTTATTGTTTTTATTGTAATCACTGTGGATAATTGTATAATAATAAATATATATTCTTTATTATTATTTCATATTTCTTTCTATTCTTTTTTCTAATATTTTTTTTGAAGAAATTCATTTTTTCTATTTTACACATTATCAAAATAGAATAGAAAATCTATTCATACAATATCGAGTTAATTTGAATTTTTTTTATACTTCTTTACTTTAGAAATTGTCCATTCATATAGAAGGAAAACCTATAAGTAAAAAGTATAGATTATTATGTATCGATTGAATCAATGACTATTCACGATTTCATAATTGAATCAATTACATACCGGATCCAAACTAAAGGAATGTTATGGTAAAACTTCGTTTGAAACGATGTGGTAAAAAGCAACGTGCGACTTGAAAGACATGATTAGATTAGCTGTGGATTCTTATCCACTATTTTTTCTAGTATATAGAAATCGGGGTGCTCTTGGCTCGACATCGTTTGTTCTGTTCCACTAGAACTGATTGTTTGGGGGACGGGAGAGGGATTGATGATGTAAATAGTACATGATGGAGCTCGAGTTGATTCATTTCTCAGGGGCAAGTATCTAAGGTTAGTGAAAATTAATAAGTTAGAACAACTTCGTAAGTATATTTTCGATCGATAGAGAAATCGAAAGGATCCAATTCGAGCAAGGTTCAAAAAAAAGTCCAATTTTTTGGAATTGGTAAAACTATTTCGATCAAAAGTGTATCTGCGGGAATCAACCTTCTATTTGTATGATTCTTTGAGAGAAAGAAATAAAAAAATGGTATGTTGCTGCCATTTTGGAAACGATTAAAGATCCCCGAAGTAATGTCTAAACCCAATGATTCAAGGAAAAGCTAAAGGATCCTGGAACAAGTAAATACCATTTTCAAATTGTCTCAACAATTCTATTAGAATAACAATTCTATTAGAATGAAGAAAAAAAATACATTCTAAAGAAGACAGGCAAGAAAAGGGGGCAGAGACCGCTCAATAAATGAAATACCTAAAGGTTTTCCTTTGAGTTATTTGAGAGTTATCCAATTTGAGTTATGAGGTTGCGAATACGAGGAGTTATTTATTTTTTTTTTTCAGAAAGAAAAAGAATAAGAAAAAAATACTTAAATCATAGTCTAATTGATTTGATGATTTTATGGATCTATTTGACATCATAATTTTATACATAGACATACATAATTTTGAATTTTCTCGAGCCGTACGAGGAGAAAACTTCTTATACGTTTCTAGGGGGGGGTGTATTGTTCATCTATATCTATCCCAATGAGCCGTTTATCGAATCGTTGCAATTGATGTTCGATCCAGAAGAGAGGGAAGAGATCTTCGGAAAGTGGGTTTTTATGATCCAATAAAGAATCAAACCTATTTAAATATTCCTGTTATTCTATATTTCCTTGAACAAGGAGCTCAACCTACAGGAACTGTTCAGGATATTTCAAAAAGGGCAGGTGTTTTTATGGAACTTTGCCCTAATCAACAAACGAAATTCAATTAATGAAATAAAAAAAAGAGGGTGTGGATGACTTGTATATAGATTTATAGAACTCTTTTCTCTTTTATCCCCCCCGCTCTCTTGCTCTATTCATACCTAATTTTTGATTTCTTATTGTTGACATAGAATGCTGTTTTCTATAGCCACAAAAACGGATTTTTATCGATCTTCAAAATGAAAATCCAAAAAATGGATAGAAATAGAAGATATAGGAAAAAGCAAATGAATAATGACTAAATGAAGTAATTGGGTCTATAAATACATTACCCCCAATGATGTGATTTTTTTTGTTTTTATATTATTTATTCATTTCGAATATAATTAATATTATTCTATTATATTATTTATATTATTATTTATTTGATTATTGTTATATTATTTAAAATATTATTTAATATATTATTTTATATTAATATTAGAATTTATATTAGAATATTTTTTCTATAAAAAAAAAAAAAAAATAATAGAATTGAAAAAAGAATTCCAGCACATATAGTGACATATATAGTGAAATAATACTCCGGGTTCTCGCGAAAAAGAATCATTTTTTTTTTTTATATACCCACTCGCTCGTTATTATTATCAGTTACTAATCCTAGTGATTGGATTTATATACTTATTTTTTTTGATAGTAAAGAAATGAGATATAAATGAATATTATTATTATTATATTTATATTATTATATTTAAAATATAATATTTATATGATTTTTTATGATTTTTCATCGAATGACTATTCATCTATTGTATTTTCATGTAAATAGAGGAAAAAAAGCTCTATGGAAAAATGGTGGTTCAATTCTATGTTGTTTAATAGGGGGTTAGAATACAGGTGTGGGTTAAGTAAATCAATGGATAGTTTTGGTCCTATTGAAAATACCAGTGTAAGTGAAGACCCAATTTTAACTGATATGGCTAAAAAGATTCATAGTTGGAATGATAGTGACAATTCTAGTTACAGTAATGTTGATTATTTAGTCGGCGTCAGTTTTATCCGGAATTTCCTATCTGATAAAACTGTTTTAGTTAGGGATAGTAACAGAAACAGTTATTCCATATATTTTGATATTGAAAATAAAATTTTGGAGATTGACAATGATCATTCTTTTCTAAGTGAACCAGAAAGTTTTTTTTATAGTTATAAGAATTCTAGCTATCTGAATAATGTCTATAAGAGTGATGATCCCCATTATGATCATTACATGTATGATACTCAATCTAGTTGGAATAATAACATTAATAGTTGCATTGAGAGTTATCTTCGTTCTCAAATCTGTATTGATAGTTACATTTTAGGTGATAGTGACAAATACAATGACAGTTACTTTTATAGTTACATTTGTGGTAAGGGCAGAAATCGTAGTGAAAGCGAGAGTTCTAGTATAATAACTAACACGAATGATACAAATGATAGTGATTTAAGTAGAAGAGAAAGTTCTAATGATCTCGATGAAACTCAAAAATACAAGCATTTGTGGATTGAATGCGAAAATTGTTATGGATTAAATTATAAGAAATTTTTTAAATTAAAAATGAATATTTGTGAACACTGTGGATATCATTTGAAAATGAGCAGTTCAGATAGAATCGAACTTTCGATTGATCCAGGTACTTGGAATCCTATGGATGAAGACATGGTCTCTCTGGATCCCATTGAATTTCATTCGGAAGAGGAACCTTATAAAGATCGTATTGATTCTTATCAAAGAAAGACAGGATTAACTGAGGCTGTTCAAACAGGCACAGGTCAACTAAACGGTATTCCTGTAGCAATTGGGATTATGGATTTCCAGTTTATGGGGGGTAGTATGGGATCCGTAGTAGGTGAGAAAATCACCCGTTTGGTCGAATATGCTACCAATCAACTTTTACCTCTTATTCTAGTATGTGCGTCCGGAGGAGCACGTATGCAAGAAGGAAGTTTGAGCTTGATGCAAATGGCTAAAATATCTTCTGCTTTATATGATTATCAAACAAATAAAAAGTTATTCTATGTATCGATCCTTACATCTCCTACTACTGGTGGGGTGACAGCTAGTTTTGGCATGTTAGGGGATATCATTATTGCCGAACCCAATGCTTACATTGCATTTGCGGGTAAAAGAGTAATTGAACAAACCTTGAATAAGACAGTACCCGAAGGTTCACAAGCGGCTGAATATTTATTCCATAAGGGCTTATTTGATTCAATCGTACCGCGTAATCCTTTAAAGGGGGTTCTGAGTGAGTTATTTCAGCTCCATGCTTTCTTTCCTTTGACTCAAAATGAAAAATAAAGCAGAGCCTAAAATTCTTTTTTAATTCTTTTTTTTGGAGTGAGTAGTTATTTAGTTTCTAGGAATCAAATATAAGAATCAGAGTCAAAATCCAAAGAAAAGAATTCATTTTTATTGGAAACATAAGATTTAACTGCAGAAAGAATCATGCGGATAATTTTTTTTTACTGATATTCCTGATTAGGAATCGGAAAACCTATATTATAAAAAAAAAAAAGCGAATTCTTTCTTCCGCGAAATTAGACAAGAGACATCATGTCCCCCCCCCCTTTTTTTTACTAAAGATTCTTGTTATTGGCTCATATTATAACGAATTTTTCAAGAATTTTTAAGAAAAAACTCGTTTTTTTTCATTTTTGAACTTCAAATAAAATAAATTATGAGACAAAAATCAAATTAGAAGACACAAGAGCAAAGTAATAAGATAATAATAGAAGAATACTAAGATAATAAAAAGGTGTATTATCATACATATGTTTCTTGTAGAAATAGAAGAAAAAAATCCATCCATTTATTTAGTTCTACATTCCTTATATTTATTATTTATTATTAGTTATTAGATTCTATTTTTACTTTTGATTATATTATTTCTTAATATTATTTCTTAATATTATTTCTTATTTTTTGATTTTTTTATTTATTATATACTCATTATATATTCTATACTCATTTATACTCATTATATATACTCAATATATATTAGTATATATTATCTATATTTATTATTATATATATTCACTTAGCTATACTAAGTATAATTATTATATATATTCACTTAGCTATACTTAGTATAATTTTTCATATATACTTAGTATAAGTATATATGAATTCTAGTGATTATAGACTATCTTTATAACAATATAAGAATAAAAAAAATATGAAATTAATATAACAAAAATATTAATATAACAATAAAAAAAATAACAGGTACAAATATTAAATCGAGGTACCCATTCTATGACAACTCTCAGCAACTTACCCTCCATTTTTGTGCCTTTAGTGGGCCTAGTATTTCCGGCATTTGCAATGGCTTCTTTATTTCTTCATGTTCAAAAAAACAAGATTTTTTAGATACGGGCAGTAGGGACAAATCTCATATATTTTTTTTTAGATCTGGAAGCAATTCGATGAATTACTCCTAAAGGTTTACATCAAAATAGTGCTAGTTGATGAAAGTTACTTCGGAAAGAAAAGTAAAGTCAAATTCATTTGCTTGGGTTATTTATTCTCCCAATTCCAATAAAATTGAACTGGATCTAATATGAGTTGGCGATCAGAACGTATATGGATAGAACTTAGAACGGGGTCTCGAAAAACAAGTAATTTCTGCTGGACCTTTATCCTTTTTTTAGGTTCATTAGGGTTCTTATTGGTTGGAACTTCCAGTTATCTTGGTAGGAATTTTTTATCTTTATTTCCGTCTCAGCAAATTCTTTTTTTTCCACAAGGGATCGTGATGTCTTTCTATGGAATCGCGGGTCTCTTTATTAGTTCTTATTTGTGGTGTACAATTTCGTGGAATGTAGGTAGTGGTTATGATCGATTCGATAGAAAAGAGGGAATAGTGTGTATTTTTCGTTGGGGATTTCCTGGAAAAAATCGTCGTATTTTTCTCCGATTCCTTATGAAAGACATTCAGTCCATCAGAATAGAAGTTAAAGAGGGTATTTATACTCGTCGTGTCCTTTATATGGAAATCATAGGACAGGGGGCCATTCCCTTGACTCGTATTGACGAGAATTTGACTCCACGAGAAATTGAACAAAAAGCTGCAGAATTGGCCTATTTCTTGCGTGTACCAATTGAAGTATTTTGAAAAAAAAAATGAACTGAAAAATGAATGGGAAAAGAAATTTTTTTTTCGAAATTTTTCTATTTTGATAGAAAGGACGTTCTTTGGTTTCGAAATCCGACTAATATTCATTACGCGAAGTGCTCTTTCGTGTATTCATCAAAAGGGGTAATTGCTTCGAATCTTAGCAATTGATATCTTTTGAAACAATATTTTTTTCTTCATTCGAATTGGCAGTGGATTCTTTCGCTTTCTTATTCTATTTCTGTATTCTTTCTAAATTCAGGGACTAACTCCCGAATTGCAAATAAAAAAACGCGGGAATAGATTATAGATTTATATATAGGCTCTATGACTTGTAATAGAACTTATGCTTGATAGAAATATTATTATCATATAGAGTTGACGAATGAGGTGAAGCTGAGTTCATTAAAGACGAAAAATGGCAAAAAAGAAAGCATTCATTCCCCTTCTATATCTTACATCTATAGTCTTTTTGCCCTGGTGCATCTCTTTCACTTTTAAGAAAAGTCTGGAATCTTGGGTTACTAATTGGTGGAATACTAGACAATCCGAAATTTTCTTGAATATCATTCAAGAAAAGAGTATTCTAAAAAAATTCATAGAATTCGAGGAACTGTTCCTCTTGGATGAAATGCTAAAGGAATACCCGGAAACACGTCTACAAAACCTTCGTACCGGAATCTACAAAGAAACCATCCAATTGATCAAGACGCACAACGAAGATCGTATCTATACGATTTTGCACTTCTCGACAAATATAATCTGTTTCGTTATTCTAAGTGGTTATTCTATTCTAGGTAATCAAGAACTTATTATTCTTAACTCTTGGGTTCAAGAATTCCTATATAACTTAAGTGACACAATAAAAGCTTTTTCTATTCTTTTATTAACTGATTTATGTATAGGATTCCATTCGACCCATGGTTGGGAACTAATGATTGGTTCTGTCTATAAAGATTTTGGATTTGCTCAGAATGATCAAATTATATCTGGTCTTGTTTCCACTTTTCCAGTCATTTTAGATACAATTTTAAAATATTGGATTTTCCGTTATTTAAATCGCGTATCTCCGTCACTTGTAGTGATTTATCATTCAATGAATGACTGAAAAAACGATCCACTGATCCAATTATAAAGTTTGTTATTTTGTACAAAAGCTAAACATTCAAAAATTTACTTATTCTTTTTCTTTCTACCCACCCAAGGGATTCTTCCTATATTCCAGGAAAATTATTTCAGTAAATAGCAGAATCATGGATAGGGAACTATACCAGTGACCTACCTAATTTTATTGTAGAAATTTTCAGGATCAATGATTGGACCATGCAAACTAGAAATGCCTTTTCTTGGATAAAGGAAGAGATTACTCGATCCATTTCCGTATCGCTCATGATATATATAATAACTCGAGCACCCATTTCAAATGCATATCCCATTTTTGCACAGCAGGGTTATGAAAATCCGCGAGAAGCAACTGGCCGTATTGTATGTGCCAATTGCCATTTAGCTAATAAGCCCGTGGATATCGAGGTTCCACAAGCGGTACTTCCTGATACTGTATTTGAAGCAGTTGTTCGAATTCCTTATGATATGCAAGTGAAACAAGTTCTTGCTAATGGTAAAAAGGGGGCTTTGAATGTGGGGGCTGTTCTTATTTTACCGGAGGGTTTTGAGTTGGCCCCCCCCGATCGTATTTCGCCTGAGATTAAAGAAAAGATAGGTAATCTGTCTTTTCAAAGCTATCGCCCCACAAAAAAAAATATTCTTGTGGTAGGCCCTGTTCCTGGTCAGAAATATAGTGAAATCACCTTTCCTATTCTTTCCCCAGATCCCGCTACTAAGAGAGATGTTCACTTCTTAAAATATCCTATATACGTAGGCGGGAACAGGGGAAGGGGTCAGATTTATCCCGACGGGAGCAAGAGTAATAATAATGTTTATAATGCTACAGCAGCAGGTATAGTAAAAAAAATCATACGAAAAGAAAAGGGGGGATACGAAATAACTATAGTGGATGCATCGGATGGACGTGAAGTGATTGATATTATACCTCCAGGACCAGAACTTCTTGTTTCAGAGGGTGAATCTATCAAACTTGATCAACCATTAACGAGTAATCCTAATGTGGGTGGATTTGGTCAGGGGGATGCGGAAATAGTACTTCAAGATCCGTTACGTGTCCAAGGTCTCTTGTTCTTCTTGGCATCTATTATTTTGGCACAAATCTTTTTGGTTCTTAAAAAGAAACAATTTGAGAAGGTTCAATTGTCCGAAATGAATTTCTAGGTCCGCGGATTTATCAACATATTAAGCTCGTAAAAAGAACTCCATTTTTGTTGATAAATTATGTAATTCTATTCTGTATAATCAAAAAATTATGAAAAGACCTTTGCTTCTTTCTAGTCTTTTTCTACCATATTTAGAGAATTCCTTGTACCGCAGTACTAGTCAGTCATAGTATGTATATTGTGAAGAGGACTATTTGACTTTGTTTCTTTGTTTTTTTTTCAACCCCAATAAATTAGAGCGGTATGATTATGTCATTGTTTTCAGATTTCAATGTCCTAGAATAGAAATATATTAATAGTTTTCTATTGTAATATAAGAAAATTCGACTCGATACTAAACATAAAATAAATAGGCAGAGAATATTAAGCATAGTAGAAATAGAAATGGGGAAAACTGGATTCTAGGAGGGATTATTTGTCTTTTCCTAGAGTCCGATTCCTTCTTGCTTGTGTCGAAATAGAAATATTCTACAAAATATTAATAGAATAATACTTCTTGATCCCCTTCCTGAAAGAATTCTATTCTTAGCTTAGTTTCGATTTTTTCCGACTTAGAACCTTTATGACATATAATATCTTATTTATTTATTGCATATAATATAATACGTAGTGGAGTAGTGGACAAACAAAAAAGAGAGGGAATTTGATTGACCAAATACAACTTCTTCAATTAACTTGTTTAGAAAAAAAAATTCAATCATGATTCGATACTATTAGATACTAAAATCGATTTAGAGTAAGATTCTATTAGTATAGTATAGAAAAGGTTTGGTTCACATGATATTTGATCGATAGAAAAAATATAGAATAGAATTAAGAATATAATACAATATAATAGAATACAATATAATTCATTATATTTCTATTGTGCCACCCAGAAGAAGTAAATCAAGTGATTCTTCTTTCTTTGACTTTTCTTTCAACTCTTTCAACTTCAAATAAAAAGTATCGACAGATATTTTCCAGGAAAAGATGTTTTGAATCAATTAATGAAGTTCATTTTTCAAAAACATCATCAAAAAAAAAATGAAATGGAGTTTTTTGAAACATCGGAAAAAGTTATCCATTGAGTCATTTATACGAATAAAAAATATTATGATTATTAAGAACTCAACGGGACCCCCTCGAATTCGTCAAAGAAAGAGTGGATCCCTGTTGAGTTCTTACGCTTTCGTTTCGAAAACTCAATTCATCCGATTACTACAGGGATGAGCCCAATCCGGAATATGAACCATAAAAGAAAATACCAATTAAACCGATCACAGGAATACCAGTTACAGTACCTATTATCCAAAGAGGAATCCTTCCAGTAGTATCGGCCATTTATCCCACTTTCCTCCACATTTGATCAAGTAGTCATGCTAGAGACATAAACAGTCATAGATAATTATGAAATGATATCCTTCCGAATGGGATAAGAGAATTCCTAATAT